ATACCAGCAAAAACATCTCTGAACAAGGTTCTAGCGCCATGCCAAATGTGTCCGAAAAAGAAGAGCAAAGCAAACGTAGCATGCCCAAAAGTGAACCAACCCCTTGGACTGCTACGAAAAACACCATCGGATTTCAAAGTAGCCCGATCTAATTCAAAAATTTCACCTAATTGGGCACGTCTAGCATATTTTTTCACAGTAGCAGGATCAGAATAACTTACTCCATTAAGTTCGCCACCATAGAACTCAACAGTAACACCTACTTGTTCAACACTATACTTTGATTCTGCCCTTCTAAAAGGAACATCAGCTCTCACAATTCCGTCTTCATCTACCAAAACTACCGGAAATGTTTCAAAAAAAGTAGGCATACGACGTACAAAAAGCTCGCGCCCTTCTTTATCTCTAAAGACGGGGTGTCCTAACCATCCAACAGCAATTCCATCCCCATTGTCCATTGAGCCTGCTCTGAATAATCCCCCTTTTGCCGGATTATTACCAATATAATCATAAAAAGCTAATTTTTCGGGAATTTTAGACCAAGCTTCCGATAAACTAAGATTTTCGGCTAGCCCGGCACTAACTCTTCGATATATTTCTTGCTGAAAGTATCCCTGATCCCACTGATAACGAGTAGGACCAAATAATTCGATTGGGGTAGTTGCTGAACCATACCACATAGTTCCAGCAACAACAAAAGCTGCAAAAAAAACAGCAGCGATACTACTGGAAAGTACAGTTTCAATATTGCCCATACGTAATCCTTTGTATAGACGTTGAGGCGGACGGACACTAAGATGGAATAGGCCTGCTAATATGCCCAATGTACCCGCTGCAATATGATGAGAGGCTATTCCTCCCGGAACAAAAGGATCAAAACCTTCCGCGCCCCACGCTGGATTTACAGATTGTACTTTTCCAGTTAGTCCATAAGGATCGGACACCCATATTCCAGGACCATACAAACCTGTTACATGAAATGCGCCAAAGCCAAAGCAAGCTACCCCTGAGAGAAATAAATGAATTCCAAAGATCTTGGGCAAATCCAAAGAAGGTTTTCCCGTACGTTCATCACAGAATATTTCTAGGTCCCAATATACCCAATGCCAGATAGCTGCCAAGAAGCACAAGCCGGAAAACACTATATGTGCCCCTGCCACACCTTCATAACTCCAAATACCCGGATTTGTTATAGTTCCTCCTGAAATACTCCAACCACCCCACGAATCGGTTATTCCTAAACGAGTCATGAAGGGTATAACGAACATACCTTGTCTCCACATTGGATCAAGAACGGGATCAGAGGGATCAAAAACCGCTAATTCGTATAAAGCCATCGAACCAGCCCAACCAGAAACTAGAGCTGTATGCATTATATGAACAGAAAGCAATCGACCGGGATCATTCAATACGACAGTATGAACACGATACCAAGGCAAACCCATGGAAATACCTCTTTATCAAAGAAAAATAGACACTATGTCACTTTATTTTATCGCATTGGAAAAGACTATATATACTATGTACCTAACCTTTTCAGTAGATTCTGTAAAGGATTAATATTTATTCCATTCCATTGAAAATAACGGAACAATTTTGTTCGTAAGAACAAAGAGAAGCAGATCTATTCTATACCCGATAAGTACCAATACGCAATGGGAGGATTGGTCCCATTTTTGGGGAACGAATGGATAGATACTTGTTTATCATTCGAACGATCGATTTCTTCGTTCAAATTTTTTCTTTATTCATTCTGTCTTACTCTATAAACTTTCCAATCTATGTATCATATAGAATAAAGAGAAAAAAGGGATGAAGACAATAAACCATTGATTGTTACGTTTCCATATTAAAGTGAAGTATAGTACTCAATTTTTTTCTTTAATGTAATGCCCATTGGTGTTCCAAAAGTACCTTTTCGGAGTCCTGGAGAGGAAGATGCGGTTTGGGTTGACGTATAGTGCGACTTGTCAGACATATTGGGTCATATGGGATTTACCCGTTCTCTCCCCTGATCGAGATATCCTCTGTTTCGCCCAAGAGATATTGTATTGAGCGAAGCATCAATCAATCATTCGGAGCGTGAAGTGCAATTAGATCAATTTATTTTATATTGGGGATCAATATTATCAATTTAGAAGAATTTATGGTTTACTTGGACTGATAAAATAAAGTATCCAGGCTCCGTTCAGAAAATACCAAATCGATAACAAATTGTTAAAAATTGATAACAAATTGTTAATATAATATAATATAATATAATATATGTACGATTACCACTTGTATCATAAATGATTCTTATACCTACTATTACTTTATACCTACTATTACTATAGTAGTGATCCCAAATTGCCGACCAACGGAATAGTATGATGAATACATCAAATAGTTTTGGGAAAGCAAGACACGAAATCAACTAAAAAAAAAGAAGTCATAACAAAAAAATGGTACTGAGACCATTTGTCCTATATGTGCAAATAGAATTCGGACAGATCTTTTC